GTCAAAATAAACAAATAAACAGAAACCCAATTTTTAAGGAAGAAAACCCTTTTGATTTATAATGATAAAATCAATCTTTTACATTTTTTTGAATCCAGTCGCGAGGTATAAATAGTAGGTATGAATCATAGTTCAAATATTTCTCGATCTATTCCATATATTCCGTGCTCCAGATAAAAAAAAATGAATATCCGACGAAGCAGAACTCATCTCTCTCAAGATGACAGACCCATTCTCTGTACTATCAATAGGATCAATTATAACAAGTCACACACTCATATTCCGGAAATACAGAAACAAAAGAATTTCACGGTCGAACTGCCAGAATAGACTAGAAATGAGAGTCCTAAGTAATTCATTTTGGATTGAAAAGCCAGGACTTCATGATTTTTATGGACCTAATTCATTGAAATTCCATCTAGTAAAACGGAAGAATTATAAATCTCCAAAATAATAGATAGGAATACCGCAAATAGAGCCATTGCGACCCCCATCAAAGGGGTAGTTCCCCACCCAGGAGCCACTTTCCCGTATTCTGAATTCAATGGTTTCAATAAACTCCCTGCATTAGTTCGTCTTGGACCAGATCTAGAACTATCCTCAACGGTTTGTGTAGCCATAAATCCTATTGCATTGGTTGAGATCGGTTGACTTTGTATACTATTCCGTTGTAAATAAAGGATCTTATCATAGATCCGTTATAGTTTTGAAATTTGATAATAATGGAAACAGCAACCTTAGTTGCCATCTTTATATCTGGTTTACTTGTAAGTTTTACCGGGTACGCCTTATATACCGCTTTTGGGCAACCCTCTCAACAACTACGAGATCCATTCGAGGAACACGGGGACTAAATGGAAGTAAAGTAATGAGCCTCCCAATATGGGAGGCTCATTACTTTACTTCCATTTAGATAAAGATAATGTAAGATAATGAAAAATCATTTCGCCTTTTTAGTCGGAACCTTAGGCGGCTCTCGAAAAAATATAGCGAAAAAAATTATTCCTAGAGTCGAGACTAAGAGGAATGTATAAACCAATGCTTCCATAAATTGATCGTGGTTTACAATTATAGCTTCCACACCTGTTCATTTGGGATCATCTCCCAGATTAAGAAAGGACAAGAGTCAAAAGTCAAAGAAAGGGCGGTGATTCAAATCAACATTTCTCTGGTACTCTATGTCAAAGTTAAATAATAAAAATATAATAGAGGCAAAAGATACAAGAGCAGTATTGTATCAGACGACTTGTCTCCTTGTAGTTGGATCTCCAAGTTTTTGGAATGCTCCAAATTCCACTTGAGCATCCAAATCTGGGTCAATACCAGCAAAAACATCTCTGAACAAGGTTCTAGCACCATGCCAAATGTGTCCGAAAAAGAAGAGCAAAGCAAACGAAGCATGTCCAAAAGTGAACCAACCCCTTGGGCTGCTACGAAAAACACCATCCGATTTCAAAGTAGCACGATCTAATTCAAAAATTTCACCCAATTGAGCACGTCTAGCATATTTTTTCACAGTAGCAGGATCACTATAACTGACTCCATCGAGTTCGCCGCCATAGAACTCAACAGTTACTCCTACTTGTTCGACACTATACTTAGATTCCGCCCTTCTAAAGGGAACATCGGCTCTTACAATTCCGTCTCCGTCTACCAAAACTACTGGAAATGTTTCAAAAAAAGTAGGCATACGGCGTACAAAAAGCTCACGCCCTTCTTTATCTCTAAAGATAGGATGTCCTAACCATCCAACCGCTATTCCATCCCCATTGTCCATCGAGCCCGCTCTAAATAAACCTCCTTTTGCTGGATTATTGCCAATGTAATCATAAAAAGCTAATTTTTCTGGAATTTTAGACCAAGCTTCTGATAAACTCTGATTTTCATCTAGTCCGGCACCAACCCTTCGATATATTTCTTGCTGGAAGTATCCTTGATCCCATTGATAACGAGTGGGACCAAATAATTCGATTGGGGTAGTTGCGGAGCCATACCACATCGTTCCAGCAACAACAAAAGCTGCAAAAAAGACAGCAGCGATACTACTGGAAAGGACAGTTTCAATATTACCCATACGTAATCCTTTGTATAGGCGTTGGGGGGGGCGGACACTAAGATGGAATAGGCCCGCTAATATGCCCAATGTACCTGCTGCAATATGATGAGAGGCTATTCCTCCCGGAACAAAAGGATCAAAACCCTCTACCCCCCACGCAGGATTTACAGATTGGACTTTTCCGGTTAGTCCATAAGGATCAGATACCCATATTCCAGGACCATACAAGCCTGTTACATGAAATGCACCAAACCCAAAGCAAGCTAATCCTGAAAGAAATAAATGAATTCCAAAGATCTTGGGCAAATCCAAAGAAGGTTTTCCTGTACGTTCATCACAGAATATTTCTAGATCCCAATATACCCAATGCCAGATAGCCGCCAAGAAGCACAAACCAGAAAACACAATATGTGCCCCGGCCACACCCTCGTAACTCCAAATACCCGGATTCGTTATAGTCCCTCCTGTGATACTCCAGCCGCCCCACGAATTGGTTATTCCTAAACGAGTCATGAAGGGTATAACGAACATACCCTGTCTCCACATTGGATCAAGAACGGGGTCAGAGGGATCAAAAACGGCTAATTCATATAGAGCCATTGAACCGGCCCAACCAGCAACGAGAGCTGTATGCATTATATGTACAGAAATCAACCGACCGGGATCATTCAATACGACGGTATGAACACGATACCAAGGCAAACCCATGGAAATACCCCTTTATCAAAGAAAAATAGACACTATGTAACTTTATCGCATTGGAAAAAGACTATGCTATGGACCTCTCCCTTTCAGTGGATTATTTTGGAACAAGGGTTCATATTATTGAATATTGAATTCCATTTCTTTCGTTGGGAATAATGGAACAATTCTGTTCATAGGAACAAAGATAAGCAGATCTATTCTATACCCGATAAGTACCAATACGCAATGGGGGATTGGTCCCATTTTCTATGAGCGAATGCGTAGATACTTGTTCATCATTCGAAGAGCCCGACCCATTTGTAATAATTTTCCCTTATTAATTTCGTCTTACTATTTGGTAATATCCAGGGATAAAAATATTACGTTTCCACATCAAAGTAAAATATAGTACTTAACCCCCTTTCTTTCAGTTGATGCCTATTGGTGTTCCAAAAGTACCTTTTCGGAGTCCTGGAGAGGAAGATGCAATTTGGGTTGACGTATAGTGCGACTTGTCAGACATATTGGGTCATATGGGATTTCCCCGTTCTCTCCCCCGATCGAGATACCCTCTGTTTCGCCCAAAAAAGATTGTTTGAACCATCAATAATTTGGAGCGTGAAATGCAATTAGATCCATTTTTGAGGGGGTCGAAATCAATATTAATATTATCAATTATCAAAATTTATGGTTGGCTTGGTTGGACCAATCCAATAAAATGAAGTATCCAGGCTCCGTTCAGAAAATACCCAATTGGTAATATATGTATGATTACCACTTGTATCATAAGTGATTACTTGATAGCATATGGGCGATCTCAAACTGCCAATCAATGAAATAATATTATGACTACATCGCGTATTTGTTGTAAGAAAGGCACGAAATGAATTGAAAAAAGTAAAAGTGGTATTGGGAGCATTTGTCCTATATGTGCAAATTGAAATCGGGCAGATATTTACCCGGAGTAGAACATAAACCTAAAATAATTGAGGAGGCCCATTCAGGAACAAGAAAATTACATCGTAATTTGGATTCGATTTCGATGAAACAATACATCAATGAGAGGTTAATTCGATAAGTTTAGTGGATTCTTTTATTTTTTAAAAAGATTCGAGCAAAAAAAATCTTTCTTAAAAAAAAATCGAAGAAAAAGCCCCTTCATTAGGAGGTAGAAAAGTCCTACTATAAAAAAAGTAAAGGAGGGTAGAATCAATACAATACATTGATTCTTTTTTTTTGAACCGTATGCATCCAAAGGCGCGTGTACGGTTCCTAAGGGATAAAATTTTGTCCTAATCAACCGACTTCATCGAGAAAGATTACTTTTTTTAGGTCAAGAAGTTGATAGCGAGATCTCAAACCAACTTATTGGCCTGATGGTATATCTCAGTATAGAGGATGAGACCAGAGATCTTTATTTGTTTATAAACTCCCCCGGCGGGTGGGTAATACCCGGAGTCGCAATTTATGATACTATGCAATTTGTGCCACCAGATGTGCATACAATATGCATGGGATTAGCCGCTTCAATGGGATCTTTCATCCTGGTCGGAGGAGAAATTACGAAACGTATAGCATTCCCTCACGCTCGGCGCCAATGAGTTTTTTGTTTGAAAGAAAAAAGAAAACTATGCCTTCGCCATATTTAATATTTTAATATAAATAAGAATTTGTAAGATAATATTTAAGTAATAATAGCATGGCACTTCGAGTTCGATATGAACAAACCATTATTGTTTTTTCAGAACATGGGATTATATATCGGGCGAGTAATATGAGACAAAGGGTATTTATGATTTGATCTTATCTATCCGGGCTTCATTTCAGCGTCACAAACTTTTATTTTTCACGCCAGAAGCCTCTTTCCAATATTTATGTTATGAAATATGAAAGAATACTCAAATGAAAAAAAAAACAAGATCATTTTTTTTTTTACTTTTTTTATTTGATCGGATCAAAAAGAAACTTTGGGATTGCTGAATCACATATGAGATAAATCATAAATATAGAAAGCAACGGAACCATCATAGTATTTTTGAACTCCCACGAAAAGAAGGGTGGTAAATGGATCACTTAACGATTTGGGTCTGATGGATCCTATTTCGTTTTTTGCTCAACGAACGTAAAAAGTCCATTGTGGAGCCGTATGCAATGCACAAAAAATGCCTGTACGGTTGTTCAATTATATATATATACTTATTTTTTCTTGTTATTCTTTAATCTTTTTGCTTTTTGCCTAGTCCAATCAATCGTACGAGATCGCGGAAACATTCATTATGTTATATCATCAGGGTAATGATCCATCAACCTGCGAGTTCTTTTTATGAGGCACAAACAGGAGAATTTGTCCTAGAAGCGGAAGAACTTCTGAAACTACGCGAAACCCTCACAAGGGTTTATGTACAAAGAACGGGTAACCCCTTATGGGTTGTATCCGAAGACATGGAAAGGGACGTTTTTATGTCAGCAACAGAAGCCCAAGCTCATGGAATTGTTGATCTGGTAGCGATCGAAAATGCCGGGGATTTCACGTAAATCTGCGATTCCATCCATTTCGAACCATAATTTGGATGAATCTAAATTGAATATTTTATCTGCGTAAAGTAAAAAAAAAAAAAAGAAAATAGAAAGAATTCATAATCATCTGGTTAGGATTGATCTAAACCAGCCCATTTTCTATACCATTAAGTATGCCAACTATTAAACAACTTATTAGAAACACAAGACAGCCAATAAAAAATGTAACAAAATCCCCCGCTCTTCGGGGATGTCCTCAGCGTCGAGGAACATGTACTCGGGTGTATGTGCGACCCGTTCAGATCATGAGCCGGAACAAAATAAAATAAAGTACAATTTTTTCCAGTATCAATGACCAGTACCAATGAATAGGATAGGATAGAAGAATTCCAATCAATATAGAAAAAAACCTCCATTGCGTATCAAATTTATGGTTTCTATTGGTGCAAATCCAATCACCTCAATTGGAGATGAAAAGCAATTCCCCAGTGGTAGCAAATGGTTATCCATTAAGCGGGGGAAATCATATTTAAGAAGCAAAAGAATTAGGCTCCTACTCTTGCAAGAACGGACTATACAGGGTCAGCTACCTAGCCAACCTTTGTAATTAAATACCGTTACTGTATGGGTAGATCTCATTGTGAAAAGACTTATTACTGTACAATTCATGGGTAGAGTCAAAGAATGTGAACTGTACAAGTTACTAATAACATTGATTAATGGTGGAAGGGGCTCCGGTGTATAGAGAGGACCTCACCGTTTAAGAAGTAGCCATAGAAACGATGGAACCCACTATTTATTTATCCATTTACCTTTACTATTTATTGATACTTTATACTATACTCAACTTGAGTTACAATTTAGTATTTTTTTTGTTGATACCTAGTATCAATACAATTTCTTATTTCGAGGTTAAATGCCTGGAAAAATGGTGGTTGGGAAGGTCATAGTAGCAAAAGCCATTGGAATTTTTTTTTTATACATTGGAAGAATCCGTTTTGTTATTAATAGACCAGGAAAGGGAAAAAGAATAACTGAAAGAAAATAAATCAATTAGTTATTCATCAAAGTTTAATTTGATTCAATGACCAGAATTAGACGAGGGTATATAGCTCGGAGACGTAGAATAAAAATTCGTTTATTTGCATCAACCTTTCGAGGGACTCATTCACGACTTACTCGAAATACTATTCAACAGAAAATGAGAGCCTTGAGTTCTGCTCATCGGGATAGGGGCAGGCAAAAGAGAAATTTTCGTCGTTTGTGGATTACTCGGATAAATGCAGCAATTCGTGAGATTGGGGTATCCTATAGTTATAGCAGATCCATACATGATCTGTATAAGAGACAGTTGCTTCTTAATCGTAAAATACTTGCACAAATAGCCATATCAAATACAAATTGTCTTTACATGATTTCCAATCAGATCCTTAAATAAGAAGATTAGAAGGAATCCACCGTAATGATTTAAGTGGGGCCCCGGAGAATGAGCTCCGGGAAGGTAGAGTAGAAATTAATATAAATAAGAGAAATATAGTAAAAATGAATCAACACATTAAAAAAAGAAGCCATTTTTTCTTATGATGTGACAATCCAATCGGGGTTCTCCAATTTTTCGAACAAAATATAAATCTGAGTTGGGGTTCATATTGAAATTTTGATTCAAGTGCAATTGAGGAATAGCCTATCTATTTATTTCTAATTCGAGGACCCGTGGTTCTAGGAGTCGATTCAGTTCTCTCAAATTGTTTCTCGTTATTAAGAAAGGGTAACAAAGATAAAATACGAGCTTGCTTTATAGCAATAGTAATTAATCGTTGTTGTTTCAAAGTCAATCTATTCACTCGTCTAGATAATATTTTTCCTTGTTCACTAATAAATCGACTAATTAAACTCATGTTTCTATAATCAATTCGATCCCCCGATCCAATTGGGGGCAAACGCCTACGAAAAGATCGCTTGGATTTAAGAAAAAGTCGCTTGGATTTATCCATGGTTTATTCCTTATCTTTTAAATCGTATTTCTTAATTCGAATTTCATTTGCGATCCTACCAAAATAGGATGAAATAGGATTGGGTTGTTTTATTTTTATAATTTATTATTAAATTTTTATATTAATATTTTATTATTATGTAATTTATTGCTGTTCCTTGGAGGGGTTACAAACGCGTTACATTTTCTCTATTTCTTTATCTCCCCATGAATCGTATGCTTGTAACAATAGGGACAAAATTTTCTCAATTCCAATCGACTAGGCGTATTGTGTCGATTCTTTTGAGTAATATATCTGGAAATGCCCCGCGATTCCTTATTAATATCGTTTCGGACACAACTGTTACATTCCAAAATAACCTTTACTCTGACATTTTTACCCTTGGCCATAAACCCCCTTTTTTTTTTATTCACCTAACTCTTCTATTTTCGAAACGAAGAAGAAAAAAAGAAGTTGCTGACTCGAAACCCGATTATTAAATATTTCATTGCAATCAAATCAATAGAGAATATAAGTAATACGATGATTTCTAACTATCCATTAGTTATAGTATTTCATTTAAGTATCCTGTATGCGTTTGTTGTCCGCGACTTTTATTATTTACTTTACATTTTTGTTCTCCCTCTATTAATTCAGCGTGAACCTGAGTTTCGTTGCGGATGAATCTTTTTTGATTCTTTCTCTTTCCTTCTTTTTTATCCTAAAAAACTGAAAGAAAGAACAAAACAAAAAGGGTTAGTCACAGATAATTTATTCTATCTATAATCTTCTTCATCCCCAACTAGAATGAAAAAAAGGGGAATGTTAACGCATCTGGGAATAAACGATTAATCTCTATCAATAGGCCTGCTAAAGACCCGAACCATAGAGTGCTTAACACAGGTGCCACGGAGAGATATGTTTTAAAATCTCGCATTGAAAATCCTCCTTTTTTATTGTAATACATATATGATCAGATACACATGTCGTTGTTGATGATATTTTACTTTCTTTACAACAGAAAAAAGTGTCCACTCACTTTATTTTCTGAACATTACCGATTTTTATATTTATATTTTTTATTATATTGTTAATTATATTATATCTATTTGATCGATTTGATTCTTTTTTCTTTTATTATATGTTATATTGTTATATAAGACGAAAAAGAAATGACAAGAGCAATTGTATATCAATGGGAGAAATCACGATGTGGAAAACAAGATGGGGATTCTCTACAATGACACTATAGGCCAATTGAAAGGGATGTAGCGCAGCTTGGTAGCGCGTTTGTTTTGGGTACAAAATGTCACGGGTTCAAATCCTGTCATCCCTATCTATTACTTCTCCCATGTGCAGTAATGAAGGATCCATTGAGATCAATAAAAATTAGACATACATAACATAATGCTTTATCATACTATATGTATCCAAAGTGGGGGTTACAAATAAAATTCTTTTATTTACATACAGCCCTTTATATTGGGATAAGAAAGAAAGCGCTCTTAGTTCAGTTCGGTAGAACGCGGGTCTCCAAAACCCGATGTCGTAGGTTCAAATCCTACAGAGCGTGCTTCTGTTCTTCTTGGGTCGAATTACAAGTAAATAACTTTACTAACTAGAGCAGCAACCCTAATTTGACCTCCTCCTTTCTTTAATCCGCAGGAGGTCAATAAAAAAAAGAGATGTTATTTAAAAAGAGATGAGCTCTTACTTAATCAAAGGTCCAACTGATCGCCGCGTCTGTATTGCAAATACGCAGTTACGAATAATCCAGCCAAAGTAATAGGAATTAGGCCTAACACGATTCCAAATAGTAAAACTTCAATCATTTTTTGATTTTTTTTGAAAAGGTAGGTAAAAAAAAAGGGGGGGTAATATCTATCTCTAAATAGTAATCCAAATCGCCCACGAATCTCAATAATCAAGAATTACAATTCACATGGGAAGGAACTATGGACTACCTGGATATCTCACAAAAACATTTTTATGAATTGAATTGTTCATTCAATCAATTTCAAATAAGACGTATCTTGCTCAGACCAATAAATAGAGCTGAGGTTATAGTTAAAGCCGCCAGTAGAAAACCGAAATAACTAGTTATAGTAGGCATGAAGGAACTAAATGGGATACGTTCTATTTATACATATGTTTATTTATGAAACACTTACCTAAGTTTCTTATCTTGAAAAATATAAGATAATAAAAAGACCAATTGACAAAATGAGTCCCAATTGAATTGAAAGCTTTTGATTTCATTTATCATTCATTATTCATTTCATTATAGACAGCACAAACAATAGTGACAGAAATCAAAAAAAATGGATCCTCTTTGACATCTATTCATCCTACGATTCTGACTCAACCGATTTCTCGAGCAACTCTTGAATAAAGTATCTTGAATAAAGGAATGTCAAAATAACATGGAACTTCATTTCTAAATTAAAAATGAAACTCTCTTTAAATTAAATGAAATCCTATTTTCAATCATTTATATTTTCAATAAAAATATTATAATATAATATAAATAGGGTCATTACTAAAATTACTAATATATATTTAGTAATATATATTAGTAATTTGGATCTTTTCTTTTTCAATTGTATTTATTCCATTTTTTTGATATTTTGTTTGGAACAAGAGCCTTATAACATAACACCCTTTTTTTTTTACTTTTATTTTAACTCGTTATTAGTTATTATTTATTTAGTATTATTATTTATTTAGTATTAATTAGTATGCTCATCAATTGACATAATATATTGAATGA